CATTTCGGACAATTGAACCTTCTCAAACTGTTTCTTTTTAAGAACCAAAAAGATTTGTGCCAAAATAACGGATGCCAAGAAGAACAAAAGGCCTTGGACACGTAATGGGTCCTGAAGTACTATTTCTGCATCCCCCTGACCAAATCCACCCACATTAGGATTACTCGTTAATGGTTGATCAAGTTTGATGGATTCGCCTTCGGAAACAAGAAGTTCCGGTCCTGGAGGTATAATATCAATCACTTGGCGTCCCTCTGACGGATCTGTTATGGTTATTTCGTATCCGCCTTTTTCTTTTCGTATTATTTTGCTTACTATACCTGCTGCTGTAGCATTATAAACCGTATTGTTACTTTTGCTCCCGTCGGGATAAATCTGACCCCTTCCTCTGTTTCCGCCTACATATATGGGATATTTTAAAAAGTGAACATCTTTCTTAGTGGCGGGGTCCGGAGAAAGAATAGGAAAGGTAATTTCACTATATTTCTGACCAGGAACAGGACCTATCACAAGAATATTTTTTTTAGTGGGGCGATAACTCTGAAAAGACAGATTTCCCATCTTTTCTTTCATCTCTGGCGAAATACGATTAGGAGGGGCTAATTCAAACCCCTCGGGTAAAATAAGAACAGCCCCCACATTCAAAGCCCCCTTTTTACCATTAGCAAGAACTTGTTTCAGTTGCATATCATAAGGAATTCGAACAACTGCTTCAAATACAGTATCAGGAAGTACCGCTTGTGGAACCTCAATATCCACGGGTTTATTAGCTAAATGACAATTGGCGCATACAATACGGCCAGTTGCTTCGCGTGGATTTTCATAACCCTGCTGTGCAAAAATGGGATATGCATTTGAAAGGGATGCCCAAGTTATTATATATATCATGATCGATACGGAAATGGAACGAGTAATCTCTTCCTTTATCCAAGAAAAGGTCTTTCTAGTTTGCATGGTCCAATCATTGATCCTGAAAATTTTTACAATAAAATTAGGTAGGTCCCTAGTATAGTTCCCTATCCACGATATGGGTAGTTACTGAAAAATTTTTACTAAAATATAGGAAGAGAATCCCTTGGATGTATAGAAAAAAAAAAAAAATCTATTTATATAAAGATAAAGTAAAGTAAGATTTTGAATGTTTTGTTTATGTACAAAATAAAAAACATTCTAATTAGATTCATGGATCATTTTTCAGTCATTCATTGAATGATAAATCACTACAAGTGACGGAGATACACGATTTAAATAACGGAAAATCCAATATTTAAAAATTGTATCGAGAATGACTGGAAAAGTGGAAACAAGGCCAGATATAATCTGATCGTTATGAGCAAACCCAAAATCTTTGTAGATAGAACCAATCATTAGTTCCCAACCGTGGGGTGAATGGAATCCTATACATAAATCGGTTAATAAAAGAATGGAAAAAGCTTTTATTGTGTCGCTTAAGTTATATAGGAATTTTTGAACCCAAGAATTAAGAATAATAAGTTCTTTATTACTTAGAATAGAATAACCACTTAGAATAACGAAAGAGATTATATTTGTCGAGAAGTGCAAAATCGTATGGATACGATCCTCATTGTGCATTTTGATCAATTGGATCGTTTGTTTGTGGATTCCGATAGGAAACTTTTGTAGATGTGTTTCCGGGTATTGCTTTATCATTTCGTCCAAGCGAACGAGCTCCTCTAATTCTATTAATTTTTCTAGAATACTTTTTTCTTGGATATCATTTAAAAAAGTTTCGGATTTACTAGTATTACACCAATTAATAACCCAAGATTCAAAACTTTTTTTAAATAAAAAAGAGATCCACCAGGGCAACAAAACTATAGATGTAAGATATAGAAGGTGAATAAATGTTTTTTTTTTCATTTTTTTTTTCGAATGTACATTTTTAATGAGCACACCTCATTTATTGATTCTATATGATCTAATATTTCTATTTCTATCAAGCATAAGTTCTATTACTCTATTACAAGGCTTCGAATTTATGAATCTATTCCCTCTTTTTTTTTTATTTTTTTTAAGCCAGTGGTTAGTCCTTGAATTTTGAAAGATGAAAGAATACAAAAAAATAACCTAAAAAGAATACACGAATAAAGAAAAAAAGATTTTTTCTAGATATCTCAATTGCTCAAATCCGAAGCAATTCCCTCTTTTCGATAAATGCCCTAAAGAGTCACCCAAAATTCGGATTTCGAGATGAAATGAAAGAATTCCGTTGTATCAACAAAACAAATATTGCGAAAAAAATGGCCAACTCGCCCAGGAATTATTAAGAAAGATTTCTGAAGAATATTGTGATTGTGATGTGATAATCAAAAATGAGTGGCAAAAGCAAAATAAGACGGAAAGGTTATCATTCTAAATGGTCCAGCCCTTTGTCCTTTGTTCATTAAGGAAGACAAAAAAAGATAAAAAGAAACGTCGATTGACAAAAGAAAGGAGAGATAATTTACAAGATATGGTCTATCCATACCTAACCTATGGATTTCAAATATTGAAAATAAAAAGAGAATTTCTTTATTCTATATTTGAGTACAAAATGCTTTGTTTTGATCTATCAGATGGGTCTATTATTTAGATTTCTTACTTGTTTTGTTACTGAATTTAGTGAATTTACATGCGCATAAAAAAAATTGCGGATAAAAAAAGTTTCATTTTCTAATTGTAATTGTTCCGTATATATAATACGTCTTTCTTTAGTTCATCAATATTGTGAAGAAATTTCGGTTAAGTTAGGCTATACAAGTTATGCTATAAAAAAAAGAAGACTCTTGGATTTTTTATTTCTTGCTAAGAAAATATTCATTTTTCAGCTCATTTCAAAATACTTCAATTGGTACACGCAAAAAATAGGCCAATTCCGCTACTTTTTTCTCAATTTCTCGTGGAGTCAAATTCCCATCAGTACGAGTCAAAGGAACAGCCCCCCGCCCCCTGATTTCCATATAAAAGACACGCCGAGCATAAATACCCTCTTTGACTTCTATTCTAATAGACTGAATATCTTTCATAAGGAATCGAAGTAAGATGCGACGATTTTTTCCAGGAAATCCCCAGCGAAAAATACACACTATTCCTTCTTTTCTATCGAATCGATCATAACCACTACCTACATTCCACAAAATTGTGCACCACAAATAAGAACTAATAAATAGACCAGCGATCCCATAGAAAGACATCACGATCCCTTGTGGAAAAAAAATTATTTGCTGAGACGGAAATAAAGATATCAAATTTTTGCCAAGATAACTGGAAATTCCAACCAATAAAAAACCCAATGAACCTAAAAAAAGTATAAAGGCCCAGCAGAAATTACTTGTTTTTCGAGACCCCGCTATAAGTTCTATCCATATACGTTCTGATCGCCAACTCATACTAGATCCAGTTGCTTTTTATTTGAAGTGGGAGACTAGCCCAAATGAATTTGACTTTCTGTTTTTTTTTTTTCTGTTTTTGTTTCCGAAGTAACTTTCATCAACTCGCACTATTCTGATGTGAATCTTTAGGAGGAATTCATCGAATTCGTTAGATTAAAAAAAGCAGCCCCGTTATATGATCCCCTATCTACACATATATAAAAACATTGGCTTTGCATTTATTTCAGGCATCCGCCACAGCCTCGATTTATTTTCAAATAGCTCATTTACTCATATATAATATTTACATCTGCACAAGAACCCTTTCATTTTTCATTTATGTTTGAGGAAAGCTGCCCGCATGTTATATCATATTATACTAAATAGATATCTGTATTATGATCCAAGTGTAAGTCTTGAAAAAATAAATAAATGAAATCTACTACCATCGGACCTAATCGAATCTAAAAAATCTTGTTTTTTTGAACATGAAGAGATAAAGAAGCCATTGCAATTGCCGGAAATACTAAGCCCACTAAAGGCACAAAAATGGAGGGTAAATTGTTGAGAATTGTCATAGAATGGGCACCTCGATTAAATATTTGTATCTGTTATTTATTCTTCTAATAATTATATTGATTATATTAATTAGTATATTAATATAATATTATATTAACTTTCTATTATTCTTATATATTTTCTATTAATTAATTCTATTCTTATTAATTAATTATTAGTATTAGTAATTTTTTTTATTAGTAATTTTTAGAAAGATATCTTATAATCATTAAAATTCATATATAATAGAATTATACTAAGTATATCTAATAGAATTATACTAAGTATATCTAAGTGAATATATATAATTAGAATAAAATAAAGTGCAAAGAGTGTAGAACTAATTAAATGACTTATTGATATTTCTACATGAAATATATATGATAACCCATTTATTTGTTTATTTGTTATTCGTCTTTATATTCTCTTTTTTTTCTTGTCTTATAACGTTATTTTTAATTTTACTTTTTTAATATTTAATAAAAAAAAAAAAAAAGAGTCTTTCCACTTATAAATTACCGAAAAATTTGTTATAATTTATAATCCGATCCGAAAACAGGGATTTTTAGTAAATAAAGGGGATTCCCCGGAGATATATATATAAATATGAATATGCGAGACTCTATATTTTCTATGCAGAGGTAAGAAAAGAACATGAAATTAGTTTTATTTATTATTTACCTTGCCGAACTTTTTTTTCACGCAAAAAAGAATTCACTCTTTTTTCTTGTTGATAGAAAAAAGAGTGAATATCCGCAAAAAAAATTATCTATATGATTCTTTCTACAATTTACTCTTATGTCACAAAAAAATCCATTCTTCAGATTTTTCTTTGATTCCGATAAAAAAAAAATACCTGCTCAAGAGAAAAAAAAAAAAAAAATTTAACTAATTTCAATTTAATTAACTAATTTCATTAAGTTAAGGCTCTACTTGATTTAGGAAAGAAATTGTGGAGCTGAAGTAACTCATTCAGAACGCCTTTTAAAAGATTACGTGGTACGATTGGATCGAATAAGCCCTTATGGAATAAAAATTCGGCCGATTGTGAACCTTCAGGTACTGTCTTAT